TCCGTATTCAAGTCAATGATGCATTACATTAATTATATTCATAAAATTTTTTCTAAAATAATAAAAATCTCAAAATATTTAATTCTATTTTTTTCTTATTTCTTATTAATTTAATAAAAAAATTTCTTATTAATTTAATAAAAAAATAAAGTAAAAGCGGGTAGCGGGAATCGAACCCGCATCGTTAGCTTGGAAGGCTAGGGGTTATAGTCGACGTTGATTCATCATTTTTAACGTCTCTAATTCAAAACTGAACGTGAAACTTTGGTTTCATTCGGCTCCTTTATGGAAGATGTATAAATTCCTATATTAAGACATGAACGAAAAAAAAATTCCACCCATAACATCTATGTCAGCTTTTCTGTCTGAATGTATTCAGAACAACCCGCTTTCTAGACGATCCCTATAGAAAAGAGGGGGATTATATTATAACAACCTTTCTAGTTACTTCGTTCTCTATTTCTATGTGAGAGAATCCTTAGGAAAAGCATTTTGTTTCTACCGAGCTAAAACAATTTGTCGATGTCTCTAGTAAACCAAAGTCATTGTTTAATAGCCATTTTGCTTCAATTTCCGTAATACAAATTCCAAATTAAAGATTTAGTTACGATTAGAAAGCCACTTTCTATCTTTATCCATGGATCCTTTACTCATACTTATTGAATTAGAAGTATTGATCTAATTCAAAAAAAAAAATTATGTTTCGTAATCTCATAATCCAATTTTTCAATTTTTAATTGATTCTTGGATACAAATCACGAGAATGTATATTCTTCCTCGAATTTTTCATTGAGAGGTAAAGGATTAAATCCTTTTAAGAAATAAAGTTTTTGGTCGGAATGAAATATTAATCAAACCGAAAGACCCCTTAACTATATAAAGGATTATAGAACGAATCACACTTTTACCACTAAACTATACCCGCTACAATCCGATTATTGTATATAAATGAACCTTTTGTCGAACAAGAAAATGGGTCGTAATAAAAAGTGAAAAGAGTAAAAAGAAAGGATAGGATCATAAAATAATCATGAAAATTAGAGCGTTTACGTGTTGTATCAGAGAACCCAATGAGATTCGGAAAAGAGAATTCATTAAATTTCAATAACTAAAACTAAATAACAAGTGTTTTTTTGCCGGAGGTTTTTGACCTAGACGTCTCGACAAAACTACTTAAGCCATAACATACATGAAAATGTATTGTGCAAGAATCCACAGTTCCCTTTTTGTTATTTATTTACTTTACTAATTTACTAAAATAAAAGAAAATAAAGAATAAATATAAAAAATTAAGATAAGAAACGACACTTTGATTCGATATCATTTGATTCTATATCATAGAAATCAAATGAGTTTTTATTTTTCCAATCGTAATAACAAGCAAGTATTTTAGTTTTCAAATAAAAAAAAATTATTTATGATTCGTTGGAACAATAAATGGCGGGCCCGGCCTGGTCAGTACTTAGCCGGGCCGTGGAACTAAAAAGCACTCTCGGATGAAAAAAAATATTATGAAGGGCTCTTTCAATCCTTATTTTTTATAATGTAACATAGTATTATCCTTTTTCAATTGGGAGGAGAGATGGCTGAGTGGACTAAAGCGTCGGATTGCTAATCCGTTGTACGAGTTTTTCGTACCGAGGGTTCGAATCCCTCTCTTTCCGTTTTTGTTGATGACTTGGTATTTTCTTTCGAATTTTTCGCGAGCTCTTTTTATTTTTAATAGTTAAAAATGTGTAATAGATAAAATCCTACTAAGAACATTTAAAAATCAAGCAAGGAAAACCTTATCTTTTATTCTTCACGTCCAGGATTACGTCCTGGATCATTAGACAGGAATCCGAAAATAAAGAGAGAAACAAAGAATATCACTACCGTGTAAACAAATAGTTTGAGAGTAAGCATTACATAATCTCCAAGATTTTTTTTAGTAAAAAAGAGAATAGATTCTCCGTTTTTATACCGCATACCCTACTATTTTGATTTTTTATTTTGACACCAAGAAATAAAGTGGGGTGATCCAGATTTTTCGCGGTTGTACAAGAATTTCAATATTTGAATTGAGGGTGTAAGACTTATCTGATCTTATCAATTCTTTTCTTTGAATTTTTTTTTTNTTCAATAAATCATGAATTTGTCTAGACATTATTAAATTAAAGATATCATCGAAAACTTACAGCAGCTTGCCAAACAAAGGCTAAGAGAAAAAAAAACAGGGGTATTACTGGCATAACATCTACGATTGGATTTAAAAAAGCGTAGGCCTCGGGCAATTTGGCGATGAAAAAACTACTTGAATAAAGAGCAGAATTAAGACAGATACAGATCAAACTAAATATATTAAGCATAACAAACATTTTGTTCTTGAGGATAATTGTATTTTATTTATTTTGATTGAGTTATTAATAAATTGAGTTTTTTATTATTTTATTATTATAAATATGTTATTATTCATAGAAAAGAAAAATGAATAAAAAGAAAATAAGATAGACCAAAAAACTTTCTTTGATTTGAACTCACCCAATCAAAAATCTTTCAATTCTCAAATCAAAAGAGAATAGAATAAACCATACTTTCATACAATATCTTAATTGAATTATATGTAATGATCAATAAATTCTGTTTAATTCTACGTCTACATGTATAAAAATTCTAGTAATCTATTTTATAGATAATAGATATTTAGACTTGAGTTGACGAACAACCAGTACCAATATTAGTGTTTATTAGTGTCGACTAGAAATGGGGCGTGGCCAAGTGGTAAGGCAACGGGTTTTGGTCCCGCTATTCGGAGGTTCGAATCCTTCCGTCCCAGAACATACCTGACCCACGATCATTTTATTAATCTATAATTTTATTAATCTATAATAAAAAAGAAAATATATATCTATATCATAATCTATATCATAATAAAATATATCAAAATAAAGATTGTCTTTTCGACCAGTCTTCCGTTTAGGAGTATAATATTGTTATAGAATGTGATTCTTATTTCTTTTTTTTTTTTTTTTATTAATCATATCTTTTTCACAAATTTAATCGAGTTCAAATAACACGCATATGAAACGAAATTTGGATTTGTTAAATATTACAGATTTTACAATATGAAATATGAAAAAATAACAACCTAAATCTTCAATCTTTCCTTACATCAGTCTTTTTTATTAATCATTGATGGTTTAATCCAATATGGATTTATCTTTCTCTTAATGATGATAAAAAGCGAATGGTACTTACTGTAAAACCTTATGCAAATAATGATTATAGGGTAGGAAACTATTCAATCAATTAAATCTTTTTAATGATTTCTTATGAGTTCTTGGTATTCTAAGAAGTGTGAAATTGTTGAATTTATCCTATCACGTTACTTGAAGATAGAGATTCAAAATAACTTGTTTATTCGTGTTTATTTATTCATGTTATGTTAGTTATAATTAAAAAAATAATTATAAACAATGGGGTTAAATTGATTGAATTCTTGTTGAGACTTCGTCATACATTATCCATTCTTCATATAGAAGAAAAAAGTATAGATTATTATGTACCGACCGAACCGATGATTATTCACGATTCCATAATTGAATCAATTACATACTGGTTCCAAACTGAAGGAATGTTATGGTAAAACTTCGTTTAAAACGATGTGGCAGAAAGCAACGTGCGACTTGAAGGACATGATCAGCTGTGGATTCTTACATCCACCACTTTTTTATATTATATTAGGAACGAAAGTGCTCTTGGCTCGACATCATTTGTTCTGTTCCACTGGAACCCTCATTTTTGAGAGTGTTGCCATGTAAATAGTACACGATGGAGCTCGAGTAGAACGTATTGATTAATTTCTCAAGGGCAAGAATCTAAGGTTAGTATCGATCAATAAATTGGAACAACTTCGTAAGTCTATTTTAGATATATAAATCTAAAGGATCCAATTCGATAAAATTTAAAAGTTAATTTTGTTGGAATTGGTAAAACTCTTTTGATCAAATCAAAAGTAAAGTGTATTACGTAGGAATCAACCATTCATACGATTCTTTGATAGAAAGAAATCACAAAAAATGGTATGTTGCTGCCGTTTTGAAACGATTTAAAGATCACCGAAGTAATGTCTAAACCCAATGATTCAAGGCAAAGATAAAGATCCTGGAACAAGGAAATACCGTTTTCAATTGTCTCAACAACCAGATCATATTTAAGAATCAAAATAGATTCTAAAGGAGACAGACAAAAAGGGTTAGAGACCACTCAATAAATTTAATACCTAAAAGGTTTCTTTTGAGTTATTTGAGAGTTATTCAACTTGAGTTATGAGGATACAAATAATTTTTTTTTTTTTGGGGGGGGGGAAGACTAAGAAAAAGTATTTAAACTAAAATCAATAATATAATGAATTTGATGATTTTATGGATCTATTTGATATTATGATTCTATACATAGACATAATTTAGAATTTTCTCGAGCCGTACGAGGAGAAAACTTCTTATACGTTTCTAGGGGGGGGGGAGTATTGTTCATCTATCCCAATGAGCCATTTATCGAATCGTTGCAATTGATGTTCGATCCCGACGAGAGGGAAGAGATCTTCGTAAAGTGGGTTTTTATGACCCGATAAAGAATCAAATCTATTTAAATGTTCCGGCTATTCTATATTTCCTTGAAAAAGGTGCTCAACCTACAGGAACTGTTCATGATATTTCAAAAAGGGCGGGGGTTTTTACGGAACTTCGCCCTAATCAACAAATATAATTCAATTAATGAAATAAAAAAAATGTGGATGATTTGTATATAGCCTTGTATAACCTTTTTGTTTCTTTGCTATTTCCTCTTTTGTTCTATTTATATCATACTAAATTATATCTATATCATACTAAATTTATTATTGTTACTATAAAAGAGTGTCTTTTATAACGACAAAAATCTATTTCTATTTTATTGATATAAATTTTATTGATATATATAAAATAGATAGAAAAAGATTAAGTGAATAAATAAATGAAGTAATCGGGTCTATAAATATAAAATTTTGAGATTACTGTCAATGAGTTAAGGAACAAATAAAAAAACACAAAGGATTTCACTTGCTTATTTTAGTGATTAGTGAATAAACCTCATTTTTTACTTAATTTATTTTTCCACCAATATTGTATCAATGTTGTGTTGTATAGAAATATTCTATATAGTGCCAATCCAACACAAGTCCTTAGTTTTTTGTTTTCTTATTTTTTCTTATAATTCTAATTGTCTAATTGATTGAAATTGGAATTGTTAGTTATATTTATAAATTGTTTTTTCTTTTGTATTCTTTTCTCAACATTCATATTGACAACAGTGTATCAAATAAATATAATCCGATCGTGGATAAAAGGATCCATTTATATCTCCGTCCCATAGCTTTTATTTCATTCAAATAATGGGTTCTTGTATTTTCTGTGATACAAGAAGTCTTTTTTTGATTAAGATTAAACTCAATAAAAATCTATATATACTATAGAATTAATGGATGACATAAGAGACAAGGAGCTATTTATAAATATTTTACTTTATCCCTATTTTTATCTGAGAATTTTTTCATCGGATCTGTTCATTTTTATTATGTTCAGAATCTAATCAATTAGAATTTTAAAAATTTTTGCTATTTTAATGTTTTGATTGGTTTGGATTGCGTTGTGCAATTCAATCTTTTTTTTATTGAGATTCCGATTGTATCTACACATTCTAATTATTTTATTTGGGTTGCTAACTCAACGGTAGAGTACTCGGCTTTTAAGTGCGGCTAGCATCTTTTACACATTTGTATGAAGCAAAAGATTCGTCCATACCATCGGTAGAGTTTGTAAGACCACGACTGATCCTGAAAGGAATGAATGGAAAAAGCAGCATGTCGTATCAATGGATAATTCTAAGAATATTTCATTCTTACCGAATAGGTCCAAAACCTTATTTAAATTGTTTGAATTCTTGTCGTGTAATAAAAAAAATGAATTTGGTCGAGTGAATAAATGGGTAGAGCCCTACTACGGTTCCAATTATAGGGAAACAAAAAGTAATGAGCTTCTGTTCTTAATTTTTGAATGATTACCCGATCTAATTAGACGTTAAAAATATATTAGTGCTTAATACGGGAAAAACTTTTCCCATGAGTGGATTATAAATTTCTTATGAGTCCTAATTATTAGCTATTACCCATTATGGGGTAGAGATAAATGTGTAGAAGAAGGCAGTATATTGATAAAGATTTTTCAAAATCAAAAGAGCGATTGGATTGAAAAAATAAAGGACTTCTAACCATCTTGTTACCCTAGAATGAACATAAATCAATTAGATGGAAAAAGAGAGGCTAGAGAGTCTGTTGATGAGTCTTACTTGTTCCGAGGTATTTTCTTACTATAATACCTTGTTTTGACTGTATCGTACTATGTATCATTTGATAACCCAATAAATCACCTATTTCTTTTCTTGTTCAAATAAAAAATGGAAGAATTTCAAGGATATTTAGAACTAGATAGATATCAGCAACATGACTTCCTATACCCACTTATCTTTCGGGAGTATATTTATGCACTTGCTCATGATCATGGTTTAAATAGATCGATTTTGTTGGATAATGTAGGTTATGACACTAAATATAGTTTACTAATTATAAAACGTTTAATTAGTCGAATGTATCAACAGAATCATTTGATAATTTCCGCTAATGATTCTAACCAAAATAAATTTTTTGGGTACAACAAAAATTTGTATTCTCAAATGATGTCGGAGGGATTTGCAGTCATTGTGGAAATTCCGTTTTCCCTACGATTAGTATCTTCCTTAGAGGCGACAGAAATCGTAAAATCTTATAATTTACGATCAATTCATTCAATATTTCCTTTTTTAGAGGACAAATTCCCACATTTAAATTATGTATCAGATGTACTAATACCCTACCCCATTCATCTGGAAATCTTGGTTCAAACCCTTCGCTATTGGGTGAAAGATCCCTCTTCTTTACATTTATTACGACTCTTTCTTCACGAGTATTCTAATTGGAATAGTCTTATTACTCCAAAAAAAATTATTTTTTCAAAAAGTAATCCACGATTATTCTTGCTCCTATATAATTCTCATGTATGTGAATACGAATCCATTTTACTTTTTCTTCGTAATCAATCTTCTCATTTACGATTAACCTCTTCTGGTATCTTTTTTGAGCGAATACATTTCTATGAAAAAAAAAAAGATCCTGTAGAAGAAGTCTTCGTTAATGATTTTCCGGCCGCCATCTTATGGTTCTTCAAGGATCCTTTTATGCATTATGTTAGATATCAAGGAAAATCTATTCTGTCTTCGAAGGATACCCCTCTTCTGATGAATAAGTGGAAATATTATCTTGTCAATTTATGGCAGTGTCATTCTTATGTGTGGTCTCAACCAGGAAGGATTTATATAAACCAATTATCCAAGCATTCCCTTGATTTTTTGGGTTATTTTTCAAGTATGCGACCAAACCTTTCGGTGGTA